TGACTATTCATATATAGTATTTGTATGCAAATAGGGGGCAATAAAACTCTATGAAAAGATGGTGGTTGAATTCAATATTGTTTAAGAAGTTTAAGAAGAAGTTAGAACACAAGTGTGGGTTAAAGAAATCAATGGACAGTCCTGATCCTATTGAAAATACCATTGAGAGTGAAGATACGAATCTAAAAGATAGGACTAAAAGCATTAATAGTTGTAAGGAACGTGACAATTTTAGTTACAGTAATTTTGATTCTCTATTCGGCATCAAAACCATTTGGAAATTCATCTCTGATAACACTTTTTTAATTAGGGATAGTAATGTAGATAGTTATTCCATCTATTTGGATATTGAAAATAATATTTTTGAAATTGACAACGATAATTATTTTCTGAGTGAACTAGAATTTTATAGTTATAGGAATTTTAGTTATCTGAATAATAGACATACAAATGAGGATCCGTACTCGAATCGTTATATGTATAATACTCAATATAGTTGGAATAATCACATTAATAGTTGCATTGACAGTTATCTTAAGTCTCAAATCTGTATGGATCCTTCCATTATAAGTGGTAGTGATAATTCCAGCGACAGTTACTTTTATAGGTACATTTGGGATGAAAGTCAAAATAGTAGTGAAACCGAGGGGTCTAGTATACGAATACAGACGAAGGATAGTGATTTAACTATAAGAGAAAGCTCTAATGATACCGATGTAACTCAAAAATACAGACATTTGTGGGTTCAATGCGAAAATTGTTATGAATTAAATTATAAAAAACTTTTGAAATCAAAAATGCATATTTGTGAACAATGTGGATATAATTTGAAAATGAGTAGTTCAGATAGAATCGAACTTTCGATCGATCCAGGAACTTGGGATTCTAGGGATGAAGATATGGTCTCTTTGGATCCTATAGAATTTCATTCGGAGGAAGAGCCTTATAAAGATCGTATTGATTCTTATCAAAGAAAGACAGGATTAACCGAGGCTGTTCAAACGGGCGTAGGCCAACTAAATGGTATCCCCCTAGCAATTGGGGTTATGGATTTTCAGTTTATGGGGGGCAGTATGGGATCCGTAGTAGGAGAGAAAATAACTCGTTTGATTGAGTACGCTACCAATAACTTTCTACCTCTTATTCTAGTGTGTGCTTCCGGTGGGGCACGTATGCAAGAAGGAAGTTTGAGCTTGATGCAAATGGCTAAAATATCGTCTGCTTTATATTATTATCAATCAAATAAAAAGTTATTTTATGTATCAATCCTAACATCCCCTACTACTGGTGGGGTGACAGCTAGCTTTGGTATGTTGGGGGATATCATTATTGCCGAACCCGATGCCTACATTGCATTTGCGGGTAAAAGAGTAATAGAACAAACATTAAAAAAAACAGTACCGGAGGGTTCACAAGTGGCTGAATATTTATTCCAGAAGGGCTTATTTGACCTAATCGTACCCCGTAATCTTTTAAAAAATGTTCTTAGTGAACTATTGAAGCTTCACGCTTTCTTTCCTTTGGATCCAAATTTAATCAAGTAGAACACTAAGTTCAATTTTTTTATAGGTTTTATTTGCTGAGGATAACTCTTTTTTTTTTTTCCTATATTACCAGATCAACAATAACAATATAAAAGAGTGAATTCTACCTTTCGTGAAATTAATTAGGCAAATAAAACAATTTATTCTTCTCATTTTACATTTTTAATTTAAATATAGAAAATATAGAATTTGGTATCTTTCTATATCTCCCACAAATCCCATTTTTATTAAAAATACCTGTTGGTCGGATTATAACCAATCTTTAGATGATACTTAATAAACTTTTTCGTTATTAAATAACATGTATAAAGGTGAATAAAATAAGTCCATTTATTTAGTTTTTAATTCCTAGCACTTATTCCATATACTAACTTGGATATATGGATATTTAGATCTATACTAAGAATTAAAATTTCTACGAATTAATTCTAATTACAATTCTTATACAAATATGAAATGGAGCTACCCTTTATATGACATTGCCCTCTATTTTTGTTCCTTTAGTAAACCTAGTATTTACGGCAATTGCAATGGCTTCTTTTAGCTCCTTTATGTTTTGTTTACTATAACTAAAGAATACACGAAATCCCTTGGTTAGATTCTGTATATTCTATAGTAACTTTGTGCGTCAATTGTCAATTCTTGGTCATTGAGATTAATGTACATTTGGAATTAATATTTAAGTATAGATATAGATATTACTTTTTAATTAACAGGAGGTAAGACCAAGTTTTCGATCTAAGAAAGCAAAAAATCACGCTCTGTAGGATTTGAACCTACGACATCGGGTTTTGGAGACCCACGTTCTACCGAACTGAACTAAGAGCGCTTTCTTATCAGAAAAGAAAAAACTGTAAGTATTTTCTTTTGAATCCCAATGCATTTGGTATTTATGCATATATTATATAATATCATAGAAATCTTAAATGATGTCCAATTAAAATTAATCTCAATGAATCCCTCATTACTTTTATTTTGAACAATAATAATAGGTAGGGATGACAGGATTTGAACCTGTGACATTTTGTACCCAAAACAAAAGCGCTACCAAGCTGCGCCACATCCCTTCAATTGTTCTACAGTGTCATTGTGGATAATTCCTGTATAGTTTTACACAACTCGTCGTAAAAGTATAAGAGAAAAAAAAATGGATTCAACATCTGTGAGACTTGTACTCCAATTTGAATTAAATGAATATAGAAATGAATGAAATGGGGGTAAAATAGAAACTTTGGTTCTAAGGGACAAGAGTATTATACAAGATACTTAAATAAAATACTCTACTTCAATTTGAAATATAGTTTAGAAATCATTGTATTACTTATTATTTATATTTAGTAAGACTTAAATTACTTTATTTATTTTTTATAATTGGATTTCAATTTAGTAATTTCTATTTTTTTTTTTTCTCCCTTTCTGCTTACTTTCAAATTGAAGTTAAAATTGAAGATAGAAGAGTTGAATAAATTAAAAATACAAAGGAGGTTTATGAACAAGCGTAAAGATGGCCGAGTCACGGTGATTTTGGAATGTACCTGTTGTGTCCGAAATGGTGCTAATAAGGGTATTTCCAGATATATTACTCAAAAGAACCGGCGGAATATACCTAATCGATTAGAATTTAGAAAATTCTGTCGCTATTGTTATAAGCATACCAGTCATGAGGAGATAAAGAAATAGAATATCTCTAGCCTTGAAAAGAAGTGTAAATTTTTAATATGTTATTAAATATAACATATTTAATAACATATTAAATTAAAAAAAAAATCCTATTTTGGGTAAATTCAAAATTCATGAGAATTAATAACATGAGAATTAATAAAATTAATAAATAGGATATTCTCGATAAGGAATAAACAAACCATGGATAAATACAAGCGATCTTTTCGTAAGCGTTTGCCCCCAATTCAATCGGGGGATCGAATTGATTATAGAAACATTCGTTTAATTAGTCAATTTATTAGTGAACAGGGAAAAATCTTATCTAGACGGGTAAATAGATTAACCTTGAAACAACAACGATTAATTACTATTGCTATAAAACAAGCCCGTATTTTATCTTTGTTACCATTTCTGAATAATGATAGACTATTAGAAAGAACCGAGTAGGTCGCCAGAACTACTGGTCTTAGAACCAGCAATAAGTAGTCTTAATTACAATATGCTCCACCTTTGAATTCGGATTGGTGTTTTTTTTTTTTGAACGTGTTTATTTTTTTTATATATTTAAAATATTTTATCATAGTAATTCCTCACGGAGAATGAACTCCGGGAAACTATCTTTAAATTCTTACAGTGTATTTTTTACAATCTACTTCTTTGCTGATCTCGTTTGAAATCATATAAAGACAATTCCTATTGGATATAGCTATTTGTGCAAGCATTTTACGATTAAGAAGCAACTGTTTCTTGTACAGATCGTGTATTAATCTACTATAACTATAGGATATTCCCCTTTCGCGAATTACTGAGTTTATTCGAGTGATCCATAATCGACGAAAATTTATCTTTTGCCTATCCCTATCCCGATGAGCCGAAACCAAAGCTCTTATTTTCTGTTGAGTAATAGTTCGAGTAAGTCTTGAATGAGCCTCTCGAAAGCTTGATGCAAATAAACGAATTTTTGTTCTACGTCTCCGAGCTACGTATCCCCGTTTAATCCTGGTCATTGAATAAAATAAAACTTTGATGAATAGAATAACTAATGGATTTACTATCTTGCTTGAAGTTATTCTTTTACCCTTTCCTAGTCGATTAATAACAAAACGGATTTTTCCAATGTATAAAAAAAAAAATTCCAATGGCTTTGGCTTCTATAACCTTCCCAACCACTATTTTTTACTATATTTTTTAATTGTTTGTATAAAAAAAGAGTGGATTACATCGTTTCTATGCTTACTTCTTTCTTAAACGGTGAGGTCTTTTCTATATACCGGAGCCTTTCCTCTTTATTTAATATTGATTAAATAAATAAATATTATTGTTAACTTGTATAGTTCCCACTCTTTGGCTCTACCCATGAATTATCCAGTAATAGATCTTTCACAATTAGATCCACCTATCAGTAACGGTATTTTATTCTGAAAGTTAGCTGGGTAGCTGACCCTTTATAGTCCGTTCTTGCCAAAGTGTAATCTTTTATATTTTTTAAACAAGATTTCTCCGCTTAATGGATAACTATTTGATACCAATGGAGAATTGCCTTTCATCTTTAATTGAATTGTATTTGCATCAATGGAAACCATAAATTTCATACACAATGAAGAGATGCTATAAATTTTTTTTTAATAGTGAAGAAAGTTCCTTCTTACATTCTATCCTATTCATTGGTACTGATCTTTGATACTGGAAAAGTTATTTTTTTTTTTTTTTTTGCGTCAGCTCATAATCTAAACGAGTCGCACATACACCCTAGTACATGTTCCTCGGCGCTGAGGGCATCCCCCCATAGCGGGGGATTTCGTGACATTTCTCATTAGCTGTCTTGTATTTCTAATAAGTTGTTTAATAGTTGGCATCTTGATAGATTGGTTTAGATTAATCCTAACCGTAAAGTAATTACTTCCATATTTTACTTTGATGTGGAAACGTAAAAATATGTTTATTTTCATTCAACCGCCACAAGATCAACAATTCCATAAGCTTGGGCTTCTATTGCTGACATAAAAACATCTCTTTCCATATCTTCGGATACAACCCACAGTGGTTTTCCCGTTCTTTCTACATAAACCCTTGTGAGGGTTTCACGCAGTTTTAATAGTTCTTCCGCTTCCAGGATAAATTCTCCCGCTTGTGACTCATAAAAAAAACAGGCGGGTTGATGAATCATTACCCTGATGATCATAAAAAAAATATAAAAGTGAGTAACCGTACAGGCATCCTTTTTGCATTGCATACGGCTATACAATAAAATTGACCTTTACTATCTATTGAAGAAAGAGAAAAATAGAAGATATCAGACCCAGCAAATAGGTAAACGACCAAAATGCCACCCTTCCTTTCGGTAGGAATTAAAAAATACTATGATGGCTCCGTTGCTGTATATATATTTTCTGTGATTCAGCAATCCCAAAGTTTTTTTGACTCTATCAAAATATTGTTTTTTTTTTTCGCGCTCTTTCATTTCATAACATAAATTTTGTTAAGAGCCATTCAGTGTGAAAACAAAAAAGTTTGTGACGCTAAACTGAACTCCCGATTGATAAGACTTCCGTAAGATAAAATCGGAAAGACCTTTTGATCTCATACTACTCTCTCGATATATAATCTAATGTTTTTCCAAAACAATGCAAAAAAAAAAAAATTTTCATATCGAATTCGAAGTGCCATGCTATTATTACTTAATATCCATATGGCGAAGGCATAGTCTTATTTTTTTTTTTTTTTCAAGTAAAAAAACTCATTGGCGCCAAGCGTGAGGGAATGCTAGACGTTTGGTAATTTCTCCTCCGACCAGGATAAAAGATCCCATTGAAGCAGCTAATCCCATGCATATTGTATGGACATCTGGGCGCACAAATTGCATAGTATCATAAATAGCTACTCCAGGTATCACCCATCCACCCGGAGAGTTTATAAACAAATAAAGATCTTTGGTATCATCCTCAATACTAAGATATATGATAAGTCCAATAAGTTGATTCGCGATCTGGCTATCAACCCCTTGGCCTAAAAAAAGTAATCTTTCTCGATAAAGTCGGTTGATTAGGGTAAGATTGTATCCCTTAGGAACCGTACATGCATCTTTTGATGCATACGGTTCCTAAAATTTTCGAAAAAAAAAAAGGATCAATGTATAGATATTCCAGTCGAATTCACTTTTCATTGATGTATTCTTTCATCGAGATTCAATGAAAATCGCGATGGTATTTTCTTGTTCCTGAATGGGTCTTTTTCATCTTTTTAGGTTTATGTTCTACTCCGGGTAAAGATCAGCCCTATTTTGATTTGCACATATAGGACAAATGTTCCTTTACCATTTCTTTTTGTTATTACTTTTTTTTTTATTTCAATTCATTTAATACCTTACACAAAGTTTTTATTAACAGTTTGAGATCACCTCACTTAACAATTATAGGATCTCTTTACAAAAAAAAAAAAATAATAAAAATGGGAGATAGTAGATATATTACCAATTTTAGGTTTTTATAAACAGAGCCTGGATACCTTATTTTTCAGTCCAACCAAGCCAACCATAATTTATTCTAAATAGTTATAGTAATAATAAATAAGAATTCCCCAAAAATTAATCTAATTACACTTCGCGCTCCAAATTTTTGACGATTCAATTAATCTTTCTTGGGCGAACTAGAGGATATCTCGATCGGGGGAGAGAACGGGGAAATCCCATATGACCCAATATATCTGACAAGTCGCACTATACGTCAACCCAAGATGCATTTCTCTCTCCAGGATTTCGGAAAGGTACTCTTGGAACACCAATAGGCATTAAATGAAAGAAAAAAGCTAAGTACTATATTTTACTTTAATGTGGAAACGTAAAAATATGGTATTTTATAAAAATATAAAATAAAGAAAGATATAAAGTCAATTTTTGTCAAATAAATCCTTATAATTATGAAATAATGATGAAATTAAAAAGTATAGGACGCATTTACTCATAAAAAATGGTATAAAGCCCCCTTATGCTTATTGGTGCTTATCGAGTATCGAAATTCCTACGAACAGAATTCTTCTATTATTTATTACCAACAAGAATAGAACAAATATTAACCGTTGTTATTAAATAATCCACTTATCTTTGATAAAGGAGTATTTTACATAGTTTTTGCCGTGTTCATACCGTTGTATTGAATGCTTCGGTTGTTTGCTTTCTGTTCATATAATGCATACAGCTCTGGTTGGGATGGTTTTATCAATCTGTATGAATTTAAAGTTTTTGGTACTTTATTTCTTTCAGAAGTGACTTGCTTTGTTTTCGGTGACATTTTATGTAATAGGTTTTGTACGGTCCCGGAATATGGGTGTCTGACCCCCTCATAACGCCTATACAAAGAGTTACTATGGGAAATATTGAAAGCGTTCTTTTTTTTTGTCTTTTATCAACTTTTGTTGTTCCAGAATTATGTGGTATGGCTCAGCAACTACCCCATTGAATCTTTTTGCTCACTAGTTATCAATTTAAATGTCTTGAATATACCATAGTTGAATATTCATGTGAGACTTTATCATTTTTTTATTTTACACGTCTGAGATATGTTCCTTCTATTTATACAATAAAATATCTTTCCATTGCAATGCCTATTTTGGCCTTTCATAAATGTATACAGAATAAAGCACTAAAAAAAAAAGAAATTTACTGGCTGCTCTTGATTCAACACACTTCCACTAGAGTGTCCAGGTGGATACTATCACTTTATCTCGAACCATAATAGTAAATAGTATTAGTGGATTAGATAATTGAATCATTTTTTTTTTTTTTCTCGGTTCTATATTTAATTTATTCACAATATTAATTTTTACACACGTCTTTTTTTCGGGGGTCTACAGCCATTGTGTGGCATAGGAGTTACATCCCGTACAAAAGTTAATAGTATACCACTTCTACGAATAGCTCGTAATGCTGCCTCTCTTCCTAGACCTGGACCTTTTATCATAACTTCTGCTCGTTGCATATCTTGGTCTACTACTGTACGAATAGCATTTTCTGCTGCAGTTTGAGCAGCAAATGGTGTCCCCCTTCTTGTACCTTTGAATCCACAACTACCGGCAGAGGCCCAAGAAATCACCCGACCACGTACATCTGTAACCGTGACTATAGTATTATTGAAACTTGCTTGAACATGAATAACCCCCTTTGGTATTCTACGCGGACTCCTGCGCGAACCAATATGTCCATTCCTACGTGAACCTATTCTCGGTATAGCTTTTGCCATATTTTATCATCTCATAAATATGAATCAGATATATTATGGATATATCCATTTCATGTCAAAACATATTCTTTATTTGTACATCGGTTCCTTTAGTGAGTCTTATTATCCTTGTCTTTGTTTGTGTCTCGGATTGGAACAAATTGCTATAATTCGTCCCCGCCTACGGATTAGTCGACATTTTTCACAAATTTTACGAATAGAAGCTCTTATTTTCATATTAGTTATTCCTTACCTTACTTCTTAATCTATTTATTGGAAGAAAAGAAGTTTCGTGATATTTTGAACCTTGAATCATCTTCCCATGCATATTCCCATGAAAGGAATGTTGAAGTGGAAAAAAAAAAAAACTACCTAATCCTTCTAATCCTTGTTGTGGAGTCGATAGATTATACGTCCTCTGGTGGAATCATAACGACTTAATTCAATTTTTACTCTATCCCCTGGCAGTATCCGTATAAAACTACGCCGGATCTTTCCTGAAACATAACCTAGAATCAGATCCTCATTATCTAAGCGAATCCGGAACATACCGTTGGGAAGTGATTCAGTAATAAAACCTTCATGAACCCGTTTTTGTTCTTTCATTCCAGGTAAAACCCCCTTGAAGTATCAACTAATGGGGAGGAACGATATTAGACAACTCCCCCTTCCCTTTTATTTCTTTTTTTTTTCACAAATAGGAAGTTTCAGATCCAAGTTGGATATTTAAAGGATTACCATATATAACACAAAATTTCTCCGCCGATTTTTTGTTCTCGAGCCTCTCGATCTGTCATTATACCTTGAGAAGTAGAAAGAATTACAATCCCCATCCCGCCTAAAACTCTAGTAATTCGTTTATAGTTAGAATAAATTCGTAGACCAGGTCGACTGATCCGTTTTAAATTTATATTTATATAAGGTTTTTTCCTATTCCTTCTATGTCGCAGGGTTAAAACCAAAAGATCTTTGTTGTTTTCTCGATGTTTTCTCACGTTTTCGATAAAACCCTCTCGTAAAAGTATTTTAACAATACTTTCGGAAATATTAGTATATGCTATTCGAACCACTCTTTTTTTAACCATATCAGCATTTCGTATAGAGGTTATTATCTCAGCAATAGTGTCCCTACTCATGATAAACTAAAATTACGGATGTTCCTAAGTTTGATATAATCAACATGTTTTTTTTTCTTATTTGTTTATAAATATGAATTTATAAAAGGTATATGCGTAAGACAGAATTTACTAATGAATCTATATCGTCCAAATACTTCAAGCACATCATAATACTTCGGGAGCCAATGAAACTATTTTAGTAAATTTTAATTGTCTTAATTCCCGAACGATTGCACCAAAAATTCGAGTTCCTTTTGGATTTCCTTCTTGATCAATAACAACAGCAGCATTGTCATCATATCGTATTATCATACCGTTGTCACGTTTGAGTTCTTTACAGGTACGCACAATTACAGCTCTCACTACTTCTGATCTCTCCAGAGGCATATTTGGTACTGCTTCTTTGATCACAGCAACAATAACGTCACCAATATTAGCATATCGACGATTGCTAGCTCCTATG